AAAAGTAAGTATACAGCTGTGGCATATCATGATATGTATAGTAATGGGGGAGTATGGGACAAAAAATAAATCCACTCGGTTTCAGACTTGGTACAACCCAAAGTCATCATTCCCTTTGGTTTACACAACCAAAAAAATATTCCGAAGGTCTACAAGAAGATAAAAAAATAAGAGATTTTATTAAGAATTATGTACAAAAAAATTTGAAAATTTCCTCTGGCATCGAGGGAATTGCACGTATAGAGATTCAAAAACGTATCGATCTGATCCAGGTCATTATCTATATGGGATTCCCAAAGTTATTAATAGAAAATCGACCGCGAGGAATCGAAGAATTGCAGATGAATCTACAAAAAGAATTTAATTGTGTCAACCGAAAACTTAACATTAGTATCACAAGAATTGCAAAACCTTATGGAAGCCCTAATATTCTTGCAGAATTTATAGCCGGCCAATTAAGGAATAGAGTTTCTTTTCGAAAAGCAATGAAAAAGGCCATTGAATTAACGGAACAAGCAGATACAAAAGGAATTCAAGTACAAATTGCGGGGCGTATCGACGGAAAAGAAATTGCGCGTGTCGAATGGATCAGAGAAGGCAGGGTTCCCCTCCAAACAATTCGAGCTAAAATTGATTATTGTTCTTATACAGTTCGAACGATCTATGGAGTATTAGGCATTAAAATTTGGATATTTATAGACGAGGAATAATAAACCCCTACTTGTCTTTCCCTTCCATTCCACCCAGTGCTGGAAAAAAAAACAATTCGTTTCTTTTTTCTGTTCAATTAAAACAAAACTCAAATGAACAATTCTAATTCTTAATTCTATAAGGTTGAATAAAATTTAAATTTTGAAATAATTGCTATGCTTAGTGTGCGACTCGTTGGTTTTTTAGGGTTAGGATTAAAGAAAAAAAAGACCAACCTATTAGTATAAACTAATAACTTAACTATAGAACTAATAACCAACTCATCACTTCGCATTATCTGGATCCAAAGAACCAGTCAAGATATGATATCTCGGTCATATCGCGGTAGCAACTGAACTATTTTTTGTATAAACAAAAGAAAAATATGAGTCTAAATTGTGAAGCCAAGAATAAAGATGCGGATAAATGGAAGGGTGAAAGAAGGGGAGAAAAAAAAACCAACGATATAAAATTCCATACAATATGTAAGGTCTATGAATCATCTCATAAAAAAACAGTGTAATAAAGCATCAATATGGATTCGTAAAAACGAAACTGAATCTGTTCATAGAAAAAATAAGAGCTTCGAGCCACTAAAGACTAAGAAAATCAGCTCAAGAAAAAAGTAAATTATCGGCTCCATTGTAGAACTCGGACCTAACCATTAAGTAAGAAGCGATGGGAACGACGGAACCTGTGAATTCAAATCTCTTAAAAAGAGACTCATTGATCGGGATGGCGAAACAAACCAGAGACTAATTCCTTCATCTATTGGGAAAAGTCATGAGTTAACCCTACAACTGAAATAGCAACGAAAAGAGTAAATATTCGCCCGTGAAAACTTTCTTTTCTTGGATTGATAATTTTGAGTCAATGCAATAATAGAAAAGGCAAAACAAAAGAAATATTCGTTATAACATAAAAAAATCATACAATATTTCAAAATTGAAAATAGAAATATTAATATGTTTAGTTAGCTAAAAAAAAGATATACAAATGAATAATAGACAATTTGAAGATTTTAATATTCGCGAGGAGCTGGATGAGAAGAAACTCTCATGTCCAGTTCTGTAGTAGAGATGGAATTCAGAATCAACCATCAACTATAACCCCAAAAGAACCAGATTCCGTAAACAACATAGAGGAAGAATGAAGGGAATATCTTATCGAGGTAATCATATATCTTTCGGTAAATATGCTCTTCAGGCACTTGAACCCGCCTGGATCACTTCTAGACAAATAGAAGCAGGCCGACGAGCAATGACACGAAATGCGCGGCGTGGTGGAAAAATATGGGTACGTATATTTCCAGACAAACCGGTTACAGTAAGACCCGCAGAAACACGTATGGGTTCGGGGAAAGGATCCCCTGAATATTGGGTAGCTGTTGTTAAACCCGGTCGAATACTTTATGAAATGGGTGGAGTAACAGAAAATATAGCTAGAAGGGCAATTTCAATAGCATCATCAAAAATGCCTATACGAACTCAATTCATTATTTCGGGATAAAAACGACTCAAAGGGAAAAGGTCTTGGGGTTAAAAAACAATCACAAGTGCCGGTTTCTTTCTTTGGACAAACAATATTTCTTTTTTTCTTCATTCTTTGCTTTGCATTGAAAGAATAGATTTTAAAAATGATATGATTCAACCTCAGACCCTTTTGAATGTAGCGGATAACAGCGGGGCTCGGGAATTGATGTGTATTCGAATCATAGGAGCTAGCAATAGTCGATATGCTCATATCGGTGACGTTATTGTTGCTGTGATCAAAGAAGCAGTACCAAATATGCCACTATCAAGATCAGAGGTGGTCAGAGCTGTAATTGTACGTACTTGTAAAGAACTCAAACGTGATAACGGTATGATAATACGATATGATGACAATGCTGCAGTTGTCGTTGACCAAGAAGGAAATCCCAAAGGAACTCGAGTTTTTGGTGCAATTGCCCGGGAATTGAGACAGTTAAATTTTACTAAAATAGTTTCATTAGCTCCGGAGGTATTGTAAGTTGTAAGGTCTTATAAAATAAGATAAGACCGTCATATGTTTTAAGTTAAGATATTTGAAAAAAAAAAGATTAATAAGTAGATTCATCATTTTTAGGAGATTGTGTCTCACGCATATGCCTTTAAGAATTTCAATTCATAAAAAAGTAAAAAAAAAAAAGAAAAACACGTTGATTATATCAAAATTGGGGAGCACCAAAAATTTTAATTCACCATGGGTAGGGATACTATTGCTGACATAATAACCTCTATACGAAATGCTGATATGGATAGAAAAAGGGTGGTTCGAATAGCATCTACTAATATCACCGAAAATATTGTTAAAATACTTTTACGAGAAGGGTTTATCGAAAACGTGAGAAAACATAAAGAAACCAAAAAAGCTTTTTTGGTTTTAACCCTACGGCATAGAAGGAATAGTAAAAAGGCTTATAGAAATTTTTTAAATTTAAAACGGATCAGTCGGCCCGGTCTCCGAATCTATTCGAACTACCAACGAATTCCTAGAATTTTAGGTGGGATGGGAATTGTAATTCTTTCTACTTCTAGAGGTATAATGACAGACCGAGAGGCTCGACTAGAAAGAATTGGTGGAGAGGTTTTGTGTTATATATGGTAATCTTTCTAATATACGAATTGGGTCCGAAACTTCTGATTTGTGAAAATAAAAAGAAAAGGGGCGGGTTATCTAATATTGTTCCTCCTGCATCAGTTGATACTTCAAGGAGGCTTTACCTGGAATGAAAGAACAAAAATGGATTCATGAAGGTTTAATTACTGAATCCCTTCCCAACGGTATGTTCCGGATTCGCTTAGATAATCAAGATATGATTCTAGGTTATGTTTCAGGAAAGATCCGACGTAGTTTTATACGGATACTGCCAGGCGATAGAGTCAAAATTGAAGTAAGTCGTTATGATTCAACCAAAGGACGTATAATTTATCGACTTCGCACTAAGGATTCGAAAGATTAGGTGTTTTTATCAACTTCAACATGCCCTTCGTGGGAATATGATTCGAGATGAAAAATTTAAATAAACTTTTTTTTTAAGTATATTGAGAATTAAAATGAGGAATGCCAAATATGAAAATACGAGCTTCTGTTCGGAAAATTTGTGAAAAATGTCGACTAATACGCAGGCGGGGACGAATTATAGTAATTTGTTCTAACCCAAGACATAAACAAAGACAAGGATAATCAGACTTGTTAAAACACCCGATGTAAAAGTAAAATTTTGACACGAAATGGATATATCCATATATCTCTGACTCATATTTATGAGATGAAAAAATATGGCAAAAGCTATACCGAGAATTGGTTCACGTAAGAATGGACGTGTTGGGTCACGTAAGAATACACGGAGAATACCAAAGGGGGTTATTCATGTTCAAGCAAGTTTTAATAATACTATTGTGACTGTTACAGATGTACGGGGTCGAGTGGTTTCTTGGTCCTCCGCTGGTGCTTGTGGATTCAAGGGTACAAGAAGAGGGACGCCCTTTGCTGCTCAAACCGCAGCAGGAAACGCTATTCGTACAGTAGTGGATCAAGGTATGCAACGAGCAGAAGTCATGATAAAAGGACCTGGTCTCGGAAGAGACGCGGCATTACGCGCTATTCGCAGAAGTGGTATACTATTAACATTTGTGCGGGATGTAACCCCTATGCCACATAATGGCTGTAGACCTCCAAAAAAACGACGTGTGTAGAAATAAAAATTTAAGATATTTCAAGGTAAACAAGAGAAAAAAATGATTCAATGATTTGATCAAATAATAAAATATTATTATGGTTCGAGAGAAAATAACAGTATCTACTCGTACACTACAATGGAAGTGTGTTGAATCAAAAGAAGACAATAAGCGTCTTTGTTATGGACGCTTTATTCTGTCTCCACTTATGAAAGGTCAAGCTGACACAATAGGCATTGCGATGCGAAGAGCTTTACTTGGAGAAATAGAAGGAACATGTATCACACGTGCAAAATCTGAGAAAATACCACACGAGTATTCTACCTTAGCAGGTATTCAAGAATCGGTACATGACATTTTAATGAATTTGAAAGAAATTGTATTAAGAAGTAATCTATATGGAACTTGCGACGCGTCTATTTGTGTCAGGGGTCCTGGATATGTAACGGCTCAAGATATCATCTCGCCGCCCTATGTAGAAATAGTTGACAATACACAACATATAGCTAGCTTGACAGAACCGATTGAGTTGTGTATTGGATTACAAATAGAGAGGAATCGCGGATATCTTATAAAAACGCCAAATAACTCCTTTCAAGACGGAAGTTA